TTTTACTATTTTTTTATCATATTTATTTTGACTTTACCCTCCCGGAGTTCATTCTCCGGGGAACTCCGTTTAAATTATTCCGGTGGATTCTTTCCAATCTACTTCTTTTATGATCTCATTGGAAATCATATAAAGACAATTTTTATTTGATATAGCTATTTGTGCAAGTATTTTACGATTAAGAAGCACCTGTTTCTTATATAGGTCGTGTATTAATCTACTATAACTATAGGATACCCCTATTTCACGAATTACTGCGTTTATTCGAGTGATCCACAAACGGCGAAAATTTCTCTTTTGCTTATCCCTATCCCGATGCGACGAAACCAAAGCTCTTATTTTCTGTTGAGTAATTGTTCGAGTAAGTCTTGAATGAGCCCCTCGAAAGCTTGATGCAAATAAACGAATTTTTGTTCTACGTCTCCGAGCTATATTTCCCCGTCTAATTCTGGTCATTGAATAAATGAAACTTTGACGAATAACTAATAGATTTCCCTTCTTTCAGTTATTCTTTTTCCCTTTCCTAGTCTATTAATAACAAAGCTTTTTTCCAATGTATAAACTAAAAATTCCAATGACTTTGGCTACTATAACCTTCCCGACCGCTATTTTTCTTTTTTCTAGACATTTCACTTCGAAATAAGAAATTTCATTTTACTAGGTATCAAAATATAATAAATAAAAAATATAAATGGATAAAGAAATAGTGGCTTCCTTCGTTTATATGGTTACTTCTTAAACGGTGAGGTTTTCTCTATACACCGGAGCCTTTACTTCATTTAATCAATGTTATTGGTAACTTGTATAGTTCACATTCTTTGGCTCTACCCATGAATTATCCAGTAATAGGTCTTTCACGATTAGATCTACTTACACAGTAACGGTATTTAATTATGAAAGTTGGCTGGGTAGCTAACCCTGTTAGTCCGTTCTTGCAAGAGGGGCCTAAGTTTTATGTTTTTATTTTTAAGTAGGATTTTCTCCGCTTAATGGATAACCATTTGCTACCAATGGAGAATTGCTTCTCATCTTAAATTGAGGTGATTGGATTTGCACCAATGGAAACCATAAATTTCATACACAATAGAATGGATAGATTCTTTTTTTTATACTGAATTGAACGGACTTCTTTTTCTATTCTATCCTATTCCCCGGTACTGATCATTGATACTAGAAAAGGTTTTCTTTCTTTTTATCTCAGCTCATGATCTGAACGAGTCGCACATACACCCTAGTACATGTTCCTCGACGCTGAGGGCATCCCCCAAGCGCGGGGGATTTTGTGACATTTCTGATTGGCTGTCTTGTATTTCTAATAAGTTGTTTAATAGTTGGCATGTTGAATCATATCATATAAATAATGGGCTGGTTTAGATCGATCCTAACCTGATGATTTTTAATTACTTCTATTTAATTTTCTAGTAAATTAAGCAAAAATATAAAATAGGAAATCGAGAATTTGCGCGAAAAAAATCCGGGCTTTTCACTCAACCACCGCTACAACATCAACAATTCCATAAGCTTGGGCTTCTGTTGCTGACATAAAAACATCTCTTTCCATGTCTTCCGAGACAACCCATAAGGGTTTGTCCGTTCTTTGTACATAAACCCTTGTGAGGGTTTCACGCAGTTTTAGCAGCTCTTCCGCTTCCAGGATAAATTCTCCCGTTTGTGCCTCATAAAAAGAACTAGCAGGTTGATGAATCATTACCCTGATGGTATAACAAAAGAGGGGTTCCTCTATTTTGCATGATGAATAGAAAAGAAAGATAAAGAATAAAAAGAAAAAAAAAAGATAGAATTGAACAACCACAACCGTACGGGCATCTTTTATGCATTGCATACGGCTTTATAATAAAATTGACCTTTACCTTCCATCAAAGAAAAAAATAGGATCTATCAGACCCAGATCGGTAAATGATCAAATTACCACCCTTCCTTTCGTAGGAGTTCAAAAATACTATGATGGTTCCGTTGCTTTATATTTATTATTAATATTATTTGGTTTGTCTGTGTTTCAGCAATCCCAAAGTTGCTTTTTGTAAAATTAAGGAAAAAAATAATCTTTTTTTTTATTTTCGAACTCTTTCAGAATACAACTAAGCCCCCGGTGTGAAAATAAAAAAGTTTGTGACGCTGAACTGGAATCTCCAATATAAAAAACGGGAAATACCTTTTATCTCATACTACTCTCTCGATACATAATCAAATGTTTTGAAAAAACAATAAAAATTGTTTTATTTTGATATCGAATTCAAAGTGCCATGCTATTATTACTTAATATTCATATTCATATGGCGAAGGCATAGTCTTATTTTTTCTCTCAAATAAAAACCTCATTGGCGCCGAGCGTGAGGGAATGCTAGACGTTTGGTAATTTCTCCTCCGGCCAAGATAAAAGATCCCATTGAAGCGGCTAATCCCATGCATATTGTCTGTACATCTGGTAGCACAAATTGCATTGTATCATAAATAGCCACTCCAGGGATAACCCATCCGC